TCTTACTCTAGAAAAAGAAAAAAGAAAATTTCAAGCAAAAAAAAGACTCTTAATGCTCCGGGCGAAAAGATGAAATCTTGGATTTTTGCGCATATCCCAATCCTTATTGATTATCTCATCACAGTTAAAATTTTCTTTTTTTACTTTTTTTTATAAGTTCATTGAAGAAGTTTTATTTGCTCAGTAAGTTACTCCCACCTCTTCTTTTGTTTGTCCACTACTTCTTATGAATCGAAACAAACGAGTTCCGATAGAACTGGAAAATCAAATAAATAGTAATCTTTGACGAACAGGATCAAGAATCATTATTATTTCCACACAAGAAAAGGAATTTTCCACCCTTGTCTTGTGTGGAAGATTAGGAAGACGAGTAATCCCTCCTAGAATCATTTGTTCCTTTCATTTATCCGCGTGTATTCTCCTCCTACTTATGCCTATTATCTATTAGAATTCGATTCTATTAGGTACAAAAAAACTATTGATGCATTACATGGCATTTACAATCTGCCAATGGGAGGCCTAGCATAGTCACAACACTCCCATTTTGATTGAAAAAAAGAAGGGGGGATCAAGTAGTCTTCTTCGCAATATACATACTATTGCTAGGAATGGGATACAAGCAATTTCCGGCATCTCGCAGAAAAACAGTATAAACAAAGCAAGCAAAACATTTTCCATGATTTTTTTGAATCATACATAATTGCATCGATCACAACAATTCGGCTCTTTTTACCAGCTTGATGAATCCGTGGATCTAGAAATTCATTTCGGACAATTGAACCTTCTCAAACTGTTTCTTTTTTAGAACCAAAAAGATTTGTGCCAGAATAACAGATGCCAAGAAGAACAACAAACCTTGGACACGTAATGGATCTTGAAGTACTATTTCTGCATCTCCCTGACCAAATCCACCCACATTGGGATTACTCGTTAATGGTTGATCAAGCTTGATAGATTCACCCTCTGAAACAAGAAGTTCTGGTCCTGGAGGTATAATATCAACCACTTGGTGTCCATCCGATGCGTCAGCTATGGTTATTTCATACCCCCCTTTTTCTTTACGTACTATTCTGCTTACTATACCTGCTGCTGTAGCATTATAGACTGTATTGTTACTCTTGTTCCCATCGGGATAAATCTGACCTCTTCCCCTGTTCCCACCTACATATATGGGATATTTTAAGAAGTGAACGTCTTTCTTAGTAGCAGGGTCCGGGGAAAGAATGGGAAAGACGATTTCCCTATATTTCTGACCAGGAACAGGACCTACCACAAGAATATTTCTTTTAGTGGGGCGATAACTCTGAAAAGACAGATTGCCTATCTTTTCTTTCATCTCGGGAGAAATACGATCGGGGGGAGCTAATTCGAATCCCTCGGGTAAAATAAGAACAGCCCCCACATTCAAAGCCCCCTTTTTCCCATTAGCAAGAACTTGTTTCAGTTGCATATCATAAGGGATTCTAACAACTGCTTCAAATACAGTATCAGGAAGCACAGCTTGTGGAACCTCAATATCCACGGGCTTATTAGCTAAATGGCAATTGGCGCATACAATACGCCCAGTTGCTTCTCGTGGATTTTCATAACCCTGCTGCGCAAAAATGGGATATGCATTTGAAATAGATGTCCGAGTTATGACATATATCATGATCGATACGGAAATGAATCGAGTCATCTGTTCCTTTACCCAAGAAAAGGTATTTCTATTTTGCATGGTCCAATTATTGATCCCGGAAATTTCTACAATAAATTAGGTAGGTAGCTAGTATAGTTCCCTATCCACGATTCTGCCATTGTACTGGAGGGGGAATCCCTTAGACGGGTAGAAGTATAAAGAGTGAGTCAGATTAAAAATGGTTTGTTTATGTACGAAGTAACATTCGGATTTGATTGATATCGGCAGATCAAATGAGTTCTTCATTCATTCATTGAATGATAAACCACTACAAGTGAAGGAGATACACGATTTAAATAATGGAAGATCCAATATTTCAAAATTGTATCTAGAATGACTGGAAAAGTGGAAACAAGACCAGATATAATTTGATTGTTATGAGCAAATCCAAAATCTTTGTAGACCGAACCAATCATTAGTTCCCAACCATGGGGCGAATGGAATCCGATACATAAATCAGTTAATAAAAGAATAGAAAAAGCTTTTATTGTGTCACTTAAGTTATAGAGGAATTCCTGAACCCAAGAATTAAGAATGACAAGTTCTTCATTACCCAGAATAGAATAACCACTTAGAATAGCAAAACAGATTATATTTGTCGAGAAATGAAAAATTATATGGATATGATCTTCATTGTGCATTTTGACCAATTGTATTGTTTCTTTGTGGATTCCTATACGAAGCTTTTGTATCTGTGTCTCCGGGTACTCCTTTATCATTTCGTCCAACAGGAATAGTTGTTCTAATTCTATGAATCTTTCTAGAACGTTCTTCTCTTGAATATCATTCAAAAAAGTTTCGGATTGCCTTGTATTCCACCAATTAGTAACTAAAGGTTCCAGACTTTTATTAAATGAGAGAGAGATCCACCAGGGCAAAAAGACTATAGATGCAAGATATGGGAGGGGAGTCAATGCTTTCTTTTTTGGCACTTTTAATCTGTTCTGTAAATTGTTAATGAAACTGCTTCATTCGCCGACTCTATCTGATCCGATATTTCTATGAAGCATGAGTTCTATAACAAGGTATGGAACCTATGGATCGGATCTATTCCTTCTTTTTTTTTTTTGAATTGTTTAGTCCTTGGATCTAGAAAGAATATAGAAATAGAATAAAGGTCCGTTTCGAATGAAGAAATAATCAAGTTCCCAGATATCTCAATTGGTCAAATTCGAACCAATTGTATCTTCATTTGTTCCTTTCGATGAATGCCCGAAAAACCACTTGAAGTAATGAATATTATTCGGATTTCGAGACGAAAGAACTCCCCCTGGATCAATCAATTATTTCGAAATGTTTCACTGGCTACCCACAGCCCAGGAATAATTGAGGGGATATTTCTGAAGAATATTGATGATGAAATCCGAAATGGGTGGCAAAACAAGAGAGAAATTGAATAGTTATGAGAGATCCAATCGTTTGGTCATCAAGGAGCAAAAGAAAGGATAAAAAAAAAAGAAACATCGATTGACGAAAGAGAGATAATTTACGAGATACGATCCATCTATATCTAACGTATCAATTCAAAATATTGGTCCTAAAAAGATGAATTCTATACTGTATTCCGAAATGTTCTGATATGTGTGATGAATACATACTTATTAGATTTGTTACTAGTATGAAAGAATTGAGTTTAGTTCCATATGTAAAAAAAAGAGTTTTTGTTTTGGTGGATAAAAATAGCTTCTTATTATGGTTGTTCCGTATTCGTCCGCCTGCTTTATTCTATGGGCCACAACACAACGGTATTACCAACGGAACGGGGGAAATAGAATCGAACATGTTTTGCTCGAATAAACGTTCCGAAGAAACTTCAGTTATATTAAAAAGGGGATTCCTGAGTTCCTTCCCTCATGCGGAGAAAGCATTCATTCTTCAGTTCATTTCAAAATACTTCAATTGGTACGCGCAAGAAATAGGCCGATTCAGCAGCTTTTTGTTCAATTTCTCGTGGAGTAAAATTCTCATCGGTACGAGTCAAGGGAATGGCTCCCTGGCCTCTGATTTCCATATAAAGGACACGACGAGGATAAAGACCCTCTTTAACTTCCATTCTGATTGACTGGATATCTCTCATAAGGAATCGAAGGAAGATGCGACGATTTATTCCAGGAAATCCCCAACGAAAAATACACACTATTCCTTCTTTTCTATCAAAAAGATCATAACCACTACCTACATTCCACGAAATTGTGCACCACAAATAGGAACTAATGAACAGACCAGCGATCCCATAGAAAGACATCACGATTCCTTGGGGAAAAAAAAGGATTTCCTGAGAGGGAAATACGGATATCAGATTCCTACCAAGATAACTGGAAGTTCCAACCAATAAGAATCCTAGTGAACCTAAAAAAAGGATACAGGCCCAGCAGAAATTACTTGTTTTTCGAGACCCCGTTATAAGTTCTATCCATATACGTTCGGATTGCCAGTTCATACTCGATCCAGTTGCATTCTATTGGAATTGAGAGAATAGAATAAGTCAAATGAATTTGACTTTACTTTTTTTTGTTTTGATCCCGAAGTAACTCTCATCAACTAGCACTATTATGATGTAAACCATTAGGAGTAATTCATCGAATTGGTTAGATATAAAATAATAACATCCCCTTCATATGATCCCACTATGTATATCTACATACATATAGATACATTGACTTTCTATTTCAGATATTCGCTGATCTATTTGAAAACAAAAACAGCTATACCCACATATAATATACATGCATTTATCCATATATCATGGATCTGCATGCATAACAATAACAGCTTTTTTATTTGTGCTCGGAGGGAGTCACATGTCGTACCGTACCCTATTCCACTAAAAGATATCTGTATTATGATCCAAGTCCAAGTGTTAAAATAAATTGATGAGATTTGATCCCATCGGATCTAAACAATTTTGTTTTTTTGAACATGAAGAGATAAAGAAGCCATTGCAATTGCCGGAAATACTAGGCCCACTAAAGGCACAAAAATAGAGGGTAAATTGAAATCTGTCATAGAATAGGCGCCTCGATTTAATATTTGTACTTGTTATAAATTTGTACTTGTTAGAAATATATCTTATGATAAGTATATTTATTATAAGTATATAATAAGTGCAAGGAATGTAGAACTAAATAAGTGTACCTATTCATCTTTCTACACAAAATATATGTATGATAATCCGCTTTTTATTCTTGTTCTCCCGTCCTTATCTTATAATAAAGAGTTTCTTACGAGTTCCCTAAGGATTCGTTAGAATCCGATCCAACAGGGATTCATAGTAAAAAAAAGGAGGTTCTCGGGAGATATAGATATAGAAATATGCAACATT